ACGGGAATCTTATGATATGTTGGGAATCTATTATGATAATCATCCGCGCCTGAAACGTATTTTGATGCCCGAAAGTTGGATAGGATGGCCTTTACGTAAGGATTATATTGCCCCAAATTTCTATGAAATACAAGATGCTCTTTGAATGATAAGAAATTAATCTTTCTTCACTTCTATGATTCCAGGTACTCGAGGAATATTTTTACATTTTGTTCAAGATCAAACAGAGTCATTGGACTTTCATTCATATTATAGATGCGCGAAATAAAACAAAATAGGGTTTCATTGATATTCCCCAAAAATTGGGAAGATTTTTTTTTTTTCAGATGAGCTGGTAAAATGAACCAAAAGAGTTCTTTATCATGAACTTTGTACCGCGCACATCATTTAGAAGGGTTCTAGAAAGTCACGTAGAGGGAAATAAAGAAATAGAAAATGCAAAAAAAAAAAAATGAAAAGAAATGAAAGGGTTTTGGATTCTATTTGTACTGTATCTATCTGAAATGATTTTTTCTATTCCCACTGTTTTACTCTTTTAGACTTTGGGGTTTTCAACCAACTAAAAAAACTTCACTTTTCGGATATGTATGAAGTATTAACATTCTTTTTGAATGAAAGAAAGCACCCTACGAGCAAACAAAAAAGAAGAGGAAACATAATCTAATTTTTTCTTTAACCTATATATGGATTCTATCTATTTTAGAATATTGTATTCTTTACTCATCTACAAAAAATTGGGGCATATCTTTAGACAACCAAAGGGGTATATCGCTAGAGACAAAAATAGATACGTATATATCATGATCTATATCGATTAATTTGTATGAGTATACATTATTATATTAACCACATGTCAGGAACCAGATTTGAACTGGTGACACGAGGATTTTCAGTCCTCTGCTCTACCAACTGAGCTATCCCGACTCTTCCCGGTGCATCATTTCCATATTACTACTACTAAATACTACTAAAAGAAAGGGCGCTTAGGCTATGTCAATTCAATTAAATAGACTAAAAAGCATTACAAAGTCTTACGCAGGCCCTTGAATTTTTTGGATCTTCAAAAATAATACTTTTTTTTTTAGTTAATTTGAATTCAAAATAACGATATGGACTGTGAATATTTCAAATAGGAATTCCTTGCTCATAGATGTTCATTTGAGCGTATATCTTATATATAATATATAAGATATATAAGAAGACTTGTGAAAAGAGAGAAACATTTCTCTGCCGATTTTTTTTTTTTTGTTTGTGAAAGAGTGAATGAGAAACGTAGCTAATTTTGAACCGCTGAAAAAAAAGGGGGGGGATAAAAAGATAGTTAGAAAGGAAAACCGATCTTTTTTGGGGATAGAGGGACTTGAACCCTCACGATTTCTAAAGTCGACGGATTTTCCTCTTACTATAAATTTCATTGTTGTCGGTATTGACATGTAGAACGGGACTCTATCTTTACTCTCGTCCAATAAGTTAGTTCTTCAAAAGAACTATCAGACCATAGAGTGACTGATTTGATCGGCGAATATTCGATTCTTCCTTCCATTTGGAATCGATTCACAATCCATTTTAAATTTTTCATATACATATAAAATAAAAAATGGATTCGGATCTCATTAATTTTTGCTATTTCAGTACAAATACGTACGTATATAGGTTCATCCTTTCCGGAGTTTCGATAGAAAGATTCCTCGACCAACGCAGTCAACCCTATTCGTTAGAACAGCTTCCATTGAGTCTCTGCACCTATCCTTTTTTTTTTCTTTCTGAACCACCTTTTTATGAAAACAGGATTTGGCTCAGGATTGCCCATTTTTAATTCCAGGGTTTCTCTGAATTTGAAAGTTCTCACTTAGTAGGTTTCCATACCAAGGCTCAATCCAATCAAGTCCGTAGCGTCTACCAATTTCGCCATATCCCCCTTTTTCTAGGATCTCTTTGGGATGCCATCTCCTTCTTTCTTTCATTTATGCTGGAGCCATCAAATTCTTTAGATGAAAATTCCTATATAGAAAATATAAAAAATATAGGGGTCTCCTCCTATTTGTTTGTGCTTTTTTTTTGTCTATATTCTTTCATCTCTACTATATTCTTTCATCTCTATCAGAGGACCGGCATTTGTTCCAATCAGAAATGATTCTATCATTGATGTATCTGCAATTCAATATGGATGGATATATACCACATATATCCCTCTTTTCCTCTCCATTTTTACGAGATATTTAGAATACTTGAAGGGTCAATTCTTTTTTTTTATCCCCTACTTTTTCGAATTAAACCAGAGGAATGTTTCATTTTGATCTGTATCCTTATCTTTTCCTTAGGGCTGGCCCACTATAACATTATAATTAGAATCTAATTCTTTTACTAAAATACTAAAAGTATACCTAATCCATAGAATATATAACTTTATTTATTTTTTTTTTTTAATATATTAGAAAATTTTGAATTTCATTGTTCTCTCATATTAATATATTAATTTTATGTTATGTAATTTTTAAAATTTTATTTATTTTATATATAAATAGAATTATATATTCTTATTCATTCTATTTAATTCTATTCCATTCTTTCTATATGCATATCTATATTCATTATGAATTATGAATAGTTAACTAGGATCCCACTATTCTATTTTATGAAATTCCTGTGGACAACACAAATTTGTGTTGTTATCTAAGCCTGCTTAGCTCAGAGGTTAGAGCATCGCATTTGTAATGCGATGGTCATCGGTTCGATTCCGATAGTAGGCTTTTCTTTCGTTAGGTCAACTTTTTTTTTTTACTTTTACATTTTTACACAATGAATAATGTCTCCTTGAAATCTTATTGAAAAGACTTTTCCCTCGTCTGGTCACTGATCTATATCTATTATCGTGTAAGAACTCCCAACTATGAAAAAAAAAAACTGATTGGAGCAATGAGATCTCTCCCGAACAAATTAGGAAAAGTATCCCTAAACTCTTACTATATATTTACTATATATAATATATAAAATATACAAAAAAGTCTGGATATTGATACAATTCATCTCATTTTTTTTTTCTTTTTTGTTGTAGTCTACTTCAGTAGATGTCGCTTTGTTTATCGTTTAGTTCAGTCTTAATTTAGGTTTATTCTATAATTCTATAAAATAAATTTGATAAAAAAAATAAAGGAGTATTTATGTCTCGTTACCGAGGGCCTCGTTTTAAAAAAATACGCCGTCTGGGAGCTTTACCGGGACTTACTAGTAAAAGTCCTACATCCGGAAGTGATCCTCGAAACCAATCGCGTTCCGGGAAAAGATCTCAATATCGTATTCGTCTAGAAGAAAAACAAAAATTGCGTTTTCATTATGGTCTGACAGAGCGACAATTGCTTAAATATGTTCGTATCGCTGGAAAAGCCAAAGGTTCAACAGGTCAGGTTTTACTACAATTACTTGAAATGCGTTTGGATAATATACTTTTTCGATTAGGTATGGCTTCGACCATTCCAGGAGCCCGACAATTAGTTAACCATAGGCATATTTTAGTTAATGGTCGTATAGTGGATATACCAAGTTACCGCTGCAAACCCCGAGATATTATTACGACAAGAGATGAACAAAAATCCATAGCTCTGATTCAAAATTCTCTTGATTCATTCCCACATGAGGAATTGCCAAAACATTTGACTCTTCACTCATCCCAATATAAAGGATTAGTCAATCAAATAATAGATAGTAAGTGGGTTGGTTTAAAAATCAATGAGTTGCTAGTCGTAGAATATTATTCTCGTCAGACTTGAACCTAACTAAAACAACAAGGAACAGGGGTTCGGGTGCTCCTCCCTTTTTCGTCGAAGTAAATTGACTTTACTTTAGATGAGAGACTTGATCCGGATTTTTTCCTATCCCATTTAGGTATCAAAAGTGGATCGGGGTCAATTTTCATGCCTTGGCTACCCTTTACCTGTATTTTTGTACTACAGCAATTAGGAATAGCGAATCTATATCAAAGAAAGGTTTAACTGTTAGAATAATAGTATCTATTCGTATTTGATACATTGCGGTTTGTAACGTTCGTAAATTAGATTAGGTGAAGGTACGGAAAGAGAGGGATTCGAACCCTCGGTAAACAAAAGCCTACATAGCAGTTCCAATGCTACGCCTTCAACCACTCGGCCATCTCTCCTACAAAATATTATGATTAAGACCCAGAAAACGAGTGAATATCGAGTCATTTCATTTATAGTATTGCAGTAAGTATAGGTATGGTCAATCAATTATAGAAAAAAAAAAGAAGGATCTTCTTTCGGGGTTCGGGAGATATAAAGGGATATTTTTTTATTGTGAAAACCCATTAAAAACAAAATGAAAAAGAAAAGATATATCTATTCGTGTTTGTTTTGTCAAGACGACGATACGTCTTTTTCTGATATTTATACTGGTACCAGATTAAACACTGAATTGTAACGAATCCCCTGATGGATCTATAGTTTTTTTATATGATTACATTTAGACATGGTTATATTTATACTTAACTATGGTTCCATAGGAATTAAAAAACCCCCTTCCCGTTTAAGATTTATCAACAACAACTCCTTACCCCATGGATCTATTAAAATTCCCTGAATTAAACCATGGATTTCTATATTTTGATTGTGTATACACGCTATGCACACTAAAGAAGGTTGTTCTATTTTAATCATAGAATGATTATTTTCCTCCTTGGATCTTAATCCAATCAAAACAAACTTCTCGAGTTATCATAATCTGTATGACAAATTGCTCGATTCTTCAACTTCGATGAAATTGAAATAGTAAGAATTCAGTTCATTGGTATACGAATACATTTGATTTGGGTGAAATCCAACCGGATTCAAATATTTCCTATTGATTCCTGTCACAAAGGAACAACTTTAGTGGAAGGTCCACATCTTTTTTTTTTAGAATGAGTCTTTTTTTATGTTATTTCGTACTGTACAATTCCTTTGTTTGTGGGATTCTTTTCCCGCGAGAGGTAATGAGAAGAATTATCA